CTTTGGATCCCAATTCCAATATGATCCCCATGCCTCATTAGCCCATACTGCTCCCGAAAGAATACCTATCGTTAAAAAAATAAATCCTAGACTAATAATACGATAACTCCACTGATCCAATTGTTGAATCAATTGATACCTGTAATAATTTCTAGCAGAAAGAAAATAAGGAAAAGAAGTGTTTAGTAAAACATTGTTTTTTTCATTCATGTATTGGATTTCACCGAAGGAAAATGACTCATTTACATTTAATAAATTAGTGCTTTTATCAAAAATCCTTATAAATTTTCGAAATGTAATGACTAGAAGAGCTGCGGATAATAATGATCCACATAAAAGAGCTGCATAACCTAATACCATCATACTTACGTGCATCATTAACCACTGGGCTTGGAGAGCGGGTACTAATATTCCGGATTGATGCATTTTGGTTAAAAAACCCGAAGTAGCAAAACTTTGGGTAAAAATAGCGCTTGGCGCGGTTATTGCGCTTAAATGATTTTTATATGTTTTAAAATAGAAAATCCTATGAATAATGGATAAACTCCATGAAAGAAAGATTAATGATTCATATAAATCACTTAGTGGGAAATGCCCCGAATAAATCCAACGAGTGACTAATAATCCTGTTAGACAGAAAAAAGTAGCTATCATCCCCTTTTCGGATGAATCATATAGTCCTATGATTTCATCGACTAATAAGGTTATCAACTGAATTGTAATTCCAATCGAAACGACCGAAAAGGATATATGAGTTAATATATGCTCTAAAGTTGAAAATATCATAAATAAAAATAAAATTAAAAGCGAGAGTCCCTCAAGTATACGGAATGGAAATCACAAATTAAATTCATTAAATGAAATTCATTATAGGGCTTTTTGTATATCTTTTATAAGTATAAGATGCTATGCCGCCACTCGGACTCGAACCGAGATGCTCTAGCACTGCTTCCTAAGAGCAGCGTGTCTACCGATTTCACCATAGCGGCTTGCTCGAAATCATAATAATCTCTTTTTATTCAATCGTCGAGATTGAAAGAGTCAATTTCAATGAAATCATTTTTAGGAAGTATTCAAATTGCTGAATAAAAACTTCTTTAAATAGAGATTGAAAGATTCCCCTTTTTGTCGTCTTATTTAGTTCTTTAAGATTTCAGTTTTATTTCACTTAACTTAACAATGGAAGTTTTCATTGTTTATGTTTTCAGAAAATAGAATTGTTATAACTAAATAGTTCTTACTTCAATCCAGGGAAAAACTAAAAAAGAACTTCTTTCTCTTTTTTTTTCATTTTTTAATGATTCATTTCTCATTTATCTGATTTTATGAATGAATCGAAAACAAATATGATTTTTATTTTTTATGGATCATAATTTCAGCGCGACATCCAACAATTCAAAAGGATTTATTTAATTTGCATAGCTTTTGTAGTGTCGTAATCCTTATCGTTATGTTTTTTTTTTGAATATTACTTTGTCTTAGGATTTATCAAACCAATTAGGTATTGGGTTGGACATTTCATATAAAAAATTTCGATTTCGATCGTAATTGTAATTGTACCCTGCTTCAAAAAATTCTTTCTAAATTTGAATTCTAAAGATATAGATTTTTTGATTGATCCTCCCTTTCAAACATAGGATTTTTTTGATCACTTAAAATTTTCACACTATTCATATATAATATCCGCCTAAATAGGAAAAGGTGCTTTTCCCATTTGGAGGGAAAGTGTGGGGTATATGGTATATACAGTGATTCAGAAAAAGAATGATTCATAAAGTTACAAAAAAGGTTTTATACTTAATCAATTAGCTTTAACAACCCATTGATTTTGCCTAAAGATTTTAGATCTGCTCTTCTATAGCATAACTAGAAAAAGAAAAGTAAAAAAAAAGATAAAACCTTTATTGTTGTGTTATTTATAAGTGGGTGGGGTGATGGGGAAAATAAAAATCCCCATCTTGGGAATGAAAAACATATTCAAATAAAAAAAGGTTGAAACTTTTGATTTTGTTTTTATTCTTTTTTCAAATTCCAAAAAGAGTCCCAAACCCTTTTTTAGAATTCAGTAGACAAATCAATCAGTTCAAAACATTAGTGAATGGAAATCGTTACTTACTTTTTTTTATTTCCATTTTTATATTGTATATTTACAAATCTAGTATAAATTAGAAACGAAATTAGCTCATTTTTCGAGTCATGTGGATTCAGATTATTGAAACGTTTTATTCGTTATTTGTCGTACAAAAAAACTTTTTGAATTCCCGGTAGAAAGGGATTTCGCTAACGAAAAAGCTTTCAACGCTGCCAAAAATCCCCTGCCTTTCCAACTATTTTTACGAATACGCTTTTTTAATCTAGAAGTACGTTTTTTTGGAACGGCCATTCGCAAATAAATAGAATAAGAGATAAAAAGAGATGCGACGAACATCTATTGTTTAAAACAAATCATTTTTGATTTTTACTATTCATTTCATTATCTGTCTATTTATTCTCTAAATTC